AATCTTTTTTTGCCGTTTTTCTTTTTATTGTCTTTTATTGTCTGAATATTAAGATTCAGGAGCTAAGACCATTCCAATGCTCCCTTTCGCCATGCATAAACTAAACCACCAATTAAGATAAGCACAAAAATGAAAGCTTCGAGAAATACAGATACACCCAATACATCGAAACTCATTGCCCATGGGTAAAGAAAAACCGTTTCAACATCAAAAACAACAAAAACTAGAGCAAACATATAATAACGGATTCGAAATTGTAACCAAGCATCGCCCATTGGTTCTATACCTGATTCATAACTAGAAAGTTTCTCTGGCCCTTTGCTAATCGGGGCTAAAACCCCGGAAATAAAAAAAGTCAAAATAGGAATAAGGCTGGATATTATTAGAAATGCCCAAAAAATATCATATTCGTAAAGTAGAAACATAGACACACCCCTATAACGTGGAAAATAGACCGCATTGGTCGATTCGAATTGGAATTGTCAAGTCATTCATAACTAATTGTCAAGCCATTCATAACTCTTTAGGCAAACCAAGAATTCATTTTGCTCGAAGCATCTAGTTTCCTTTGTTTATTTTTGTTTATTGAAGGGCATATCTCACTTCCAGATTGAATCCTATTTTTGTTAGAATTCTACTGAATTTCTATTTTTTTGATAAAAAAAGAATCTAAATTTTTCTTTTGTCTTTTCTTATTTTGAATATAGAAATTGAAGTAATCAATAGAGAAGAGAATATATACAGAATTGAATACAGAAAGGGAAGACTGCGTTTTTGGTGTTGTGCTTCGCTAGGTCCGTCGGGGTAAGGTATACGAAGAAAAAGCCGGTATTGCCAATGAAACTTACCAAATAGATTTAGACTTTAGATTGTACACAAATACAACTCTAAAATGAAAGAGAGTCTAACTAACTCCTTGATTGTGGACAGAAAAATGCAATGCGTATAGAATTAATCTCCATTAATAACGAAGGGTTGCTTTGTTTATCTGGGATTGTAAAAACAATATTCAAAAGGTCCATTGATTTCCGTTTTTTCTTTCACTTTCGGGTTTCGATTCTGCTGGAAACGAGTGAACTTATAGGAATATTTTGATTTCGATTAACCAACACCTGCCGGTCAGTTCCAAACAAGAAACAATAATGAAGAAATGAAAATTATACAATTTTTTTTTTTTATTTTTTTATCCTTTATTTTATATATTTAGTGAATATGAATATAAGTTAAATAATAAAAATAGAAGAATATAAAAATAGAAGAATATTAAGTTAAAGTTACTAGGGCTATACGGACTCGAACCGTAGACCTTCTCGGTAAAACAGATCAAACTGCTTATTATCAAAATAATCTGAACTGTTTCAAAGACCCAACGTGCATTTTTTTTTGCATTGGGCTCTTTCATTAACTGATCTAAATATCAGTAAGTCTGCCATCTTTTTTCTTGACAGAAAAGAAGATAAAGAAAAGGCTCCATGTGCTCTGATTCGTTATTTGGGATTCTGATCCAGGAGCACTACCAAAGTGTTTCAAGGGCGGGGGGTTGTCTTGACGTAGGTCTGCCTATGGCCTCGATCAACCTAAGTGAAATGAAGTCTCTACCGTTTCCAAAAAGAAAATCAAATATGAAACTTGATACACCTTAAAGTTCATATAATGAGAAGAGATTTTTTTGAGGTCCTTATCCTCATTAGGCCTAGCATTGAATAGACTGGCTATTCACCTTATCAATATCTCAAATCAATGATGGGGTCTGTTTGACACCTAAAGTGGCCCAAATCGGACCAAACCCTTTGTCAGGCTATGGTTCCCTCAAAGTTAAAGTTATGGAGTAAGACATCGATTTCTCAAAAAGATCACTTTTTCCATCATTATATGATGGACTTCCCTGAAAAACATTGGCGCGCGTGTAAACGAGGTGCTCTACCAACTGAGCTATAGCCCTTAGTGCTTGTGATTTCTATTTTATCATGTAGATAATTTCTTGTCAAGATGAATATTCTATGAGCTACCATCAAAAATCTTTGATCTGTTTGAATGGTATTGCATATATCGAATATGATATTTATAATCTATCGATAGGATATAGGATTGGGTTTCTTTTTGTTCTTTTTGGGATGATAACTGACCTACTTAACTCAGTGGTTAGAGTACTGCTTTCATACGGCGGGAGTCATTGGTTCAAATCCAATAGTAGGTACAACTTATTAGATACCATCTTAGATACCATCGACGCAGGTATCTAATAAGTCTTTTGACTTTTTGCATCAAAACAAAATTGGATTCTGTTTGATTGTATTCACTCGGTAGAATTAAAATAGGATTAGAACCTCTTTTTATTATTTGAACGCACTAACTAGTTATGAAATCGGATTGGCAGCCTCGACCCGTGTTCGAGCTCGGCGAAGAGCTAGATTTGCCTCAATTTTTTGTCTCTTCCCTTCAGCTTTTCTCAAATTAGCTTCTGCTATTTCAAGAGTTTGCTGAGCTTCTTGGGGATCAA